CTCTATCAGACAACAATTAGCCAATCTAGATTTACGAATTATTATAGATTCTTCATTGGTAGAATGGAAAGAATTGGAGGAAGAGGAACCCACAGGGAATGAATGGGAAGATCGGAAAGTTGGAAGAAGAAAAGATTTTTTGCTTAGACGCATGGAATTGGCTAAGCATTTTATTCGAACAAATATAGAACCAAAATGGATGGTTTTGTGTCTATTACCAGTTCTTCCTCCTGAGTTGAGACCAATCTATCATATAGATGAGGATAAACTAGTGACCTCGGATATTAATGAAATCTATAGAAGAATTATCTATCGGAATAATACTCTTACAGATCTATTAACAACAAGTATAGCTACGCCAGAAGAATTAATAATATCTCAGGAAAAATTGCTACAAGAAGCCGTGGATGCACTTCTTGATAATGGAATTTGTGGACAACCAATGAGGGATGATCATAATAGAGTTTACAAGTCGCTTTCAGATGTAATTGAAGGCAAAGAAGGAAGAGTTCGCGAGACTCTGCTTGGTAAACGGGTCGATTATTCAGGACGGTCAGTCATTGTCGTCGGCCCTTCACTTTCATTACATCGATGTGGATTGCCTCGGGAAATAGCAATAGAACTTTTCCAGGCATTTGTAATTCGCGACCTAATTAGAAAAAATATTGCTTCGAACATCGGAGTTGCTAAGAGTCAAATTCGGAAAAAAAAACCGATTGTATGGGAAATACTTCAGGAAATTCTGGATGACCATCCTGTATTGTTGAATAGAGCGCCTACTCTGCATAGATTAGGCATACAGGCATTCCTCCCTATTTTAGTGGAGGGGCGTGCTATTTGTTTACATCCATTAGTTTGTAAGGGCTTCAATGCAGACTTTGACGGGGATCAAATGGCTGTTCATGTGCCTTTATCTTTGGAAGCTCAAGCAGAGGCACGTTTACTTATGTTTTCTCATATGAATCTTTTGTCTCCAACTATTGGAGATCCCATTTCTGCACCAACTCAAGATATGCTTAGTGGACTCTATGTCTTAACGAGTGGAAATCGTCGGGGTATTTGTGTAAATAGGTATAATCCATGTAATCGCAGAAACTATCAAAATGAAGATAATAAGTATACAAAAATAAAAGAACCCTTTTTTTGTAATGCCTATGATGCAATTGGAGCTTATCGGCAAAAACGAATCAATTTAGGTAGTCCTTTGTGGCTGCGGTGGCGACTAGATCAACGCGTTATTGCTGCAAGAGAAACTCCCATCGAAATTCACTATGAATCTTTGGGGACCTATTATGAGATTTATGGACACTATCTAATAGTAAGAAGTATAAAAAAAGAAATTCTTTATATATATATTCGAACCACTCTTGGTCATATTTCTCTTTATCGAGAAATAGAAGAAGCCATACAAGGGTTTTGGCAGGGCTGTTGTAATTCTATGCTACCAGCGGGAATTCGAGTCTCACCGGGTTAACTAGGACTAGAATTGCGGAATTTCTACATGAATCAAGATCTATAAAAGGAAGTTTTCCAATCACTGACTCAAACCCATTGTCAAATTCTACTCAGCGCAATATGGAGGTACTGATGGCAGAACGACCCACTCAGGTCTTTCACAATAAAGTGATAGACGGAACTGCCATGAAACGACTTATTAGTCGATTTATTGATCACTATGGAATAGGATATACATCACATATCCTGGATCAAGTAAAGACTCTGGGTTTCCGACAAGCTACCGCCGCATCCATTTCATTAGGAATTGATGATCTTTTAACAATACCTTCTAAAAGATGGCTAGTTCAAGACGCTGAACAACAAAGTTTTATTTTGGAAAAACACCATCATTATGGGAATGTACACGCGGTAGAAAAATTACGTCAATCGATCGAGATCTGGTATGCCACAAGTGAATATTTGCGACAAGAAATGAATCCGAATTTTCGGATGACCGATCCTTTTAATCCAGTGCATATAATGTCTTTTTCGGGAGCCAGAGGAAATGCCTCTCAGGTACATCAATTAGTAGGTATGAGAGGATTAATGTCGGATCCCCAAGGACAAATGATTGATTTACCCATTCAAAGCAATTTACGTGAAGGACTCTCTTTAACAGAATATATTATTTCTTGCTACGGAGCCCGTAAAGGAGTTGTGGATACCGCTATTCGAACATCAGATGCAGGATATCTCACGCGCAGACTTGTTGAAGTAGTTCAACACATTGTTGTACGTCGAACAGATTGTGGCACCGTCCGAGGTATTTCTGTAAGTCCTCGAAATGGAATGATGGCGGACAGGATTTTTATCCAAACATTAATTGGGCGTGTATTAGCAGATCATATATATATAGGTTCGCGATGCATTGCTACTAGAAATCAAGATATTGGGGTTGGGCTTGTCAATAGATTCATAACTTTTAGAGTACAACCCATCTCTATTCGAACCCCCTTTACTTGTAGGAGTACATCTTGGATTTGTCAATTATGTTATGGCCGGAGTCCAGCTCATGATGACCTGGTCGAATTGGGAGAAGCTGTAGGTATTATTGCAGGTCAATCGATTGGAGAACCGGGCACTCAATTAACATTAAGAACTTTTCATACCGGCGGGGTATTCACAGGGGGCACTGCAGAACACGTGCGAGCCCCTTCTAATGGAAAAATAAAATTCAATGAGGATTTGGTTCATCCGACACGTACACGTCATGGACATCCTGCTTTTCTATGTTCTAGAGACTTGTATGTAACTATTGAGAGTGAAGATATTATACACAATGTGTGTATTCCGCCCAAAAGTTTTCTCTTAGTTCAAAACGATCAATATGTAGAATCAGAACAAATCATTGCTGAGATTCGCGCGAGAACATCCACTTTGAATTTGAAAGAGAAGGTTCGAAAACATATTTATTCTGACTCAGAAGGTGAAATGCATTGGAATACCGATGTGTACCATGCACCCGAATTCACATATGGTAATATTCATCTCTTACCAAAAACAAGTCATTTATGGATATTATTAGGGGAGCCCTGGAAATCCAGTCTAGGCCCCTGTTCGATCCACAAGGATCAAGATCAAATGAACGCTTATTCTCTTTCTGTTAAGCGAAGATATATTTCTAACCCCTCAGTAACTAATAATCAAGTGAGACACAAATTTTTTAGTTCGTATTTTTCTGGTAAAAATCAAAAAGGAGATAGGATTCCTGATTATTCAGAACTTAATCGAATGACATGTATTGGTCGTTGTAATCTTAGATATCCGGCCATTCTCGAGGGGAATTCTTATTTATTGGCAAAGAGGCGAAGAAATAGAGTCATCATCCCACTCGAATCAATTCAAGAAGGCGAGAACCAACTAATACCTTCTTCAGGTATCTCAATTGAAATCCCCAGAAATGGTATTCTCCGTAGAAATAGTATTCTTGCTTATTTCGATGATCCTCGCTATATCAGAAAGAGCTCGGGACTTACTAAATATGAGACCAGAGAACTTAATTCAATCGTCAACGAAGAGGATTTGATTGAGTATCGAGGAGTCAAGGTATTTTGGCCAAAATACCAAAAGGAAGTAAATCCCTTTTTTTTTATTCCCATGGAAGTCCACATTTTGTCCGAATCTTCTTCCATAATGGTACGGCACAATAGTATTATTGGGGTAGATACACAAATCACTTTAAATAGAAGAAGTCGGGTAGGCGGATTGGTCCGAGTGAAGAAAAAAGCAGAAAAAATTAAACTGATAATATTTTCTGGAGATATCCATTTTCCTGGAAAGACAAATGAGGCATTCCGATTGATACCACCAGGAGGGGGAAAACAAAATTCCAAAGAATACAAAAAATTAAAAAATTGGCTATATATCCAACGAATCAAACTTTCCAGGTATGAAAAAAAATATTTTGTTTTGGTTCAACCCGTAGTCCCATATAAAAAAACGGATGGTATAAATTTAGGAAGACTTTTCCCGCCGGATCTCTTGCAGGAAAGTGATAATCTACAACTTCGAGTTGTCAATTATATCCTTTATTACGACCCAATTCTTGAAATTTGGGACACAAGTATTCAATTAGTTCGGACTTGTTTAGTGTTGAATTGGGACCAAGACAAAAAGATTGAAAAGGCCTGTGCTTCCTTTGTTGAAATAAGGACAAATGGTTTGATTAGAGATTTTCTAAGAATCGACTTAGCAAAGTCACCTATTTCGTATACCGGAAAAAGGAACGATCTATCGGGTTCAGGATTGATCTCTGAGAATGGATCAGATCGCGCTAATGTCAATCCATTTTCTTCCATTTATTCCTATTCCAAGGCAAGGATTCAAGAATCCCTTAATCCAAATCAAGGAACTATTCATACGTTATTGAATCGAAATAAGGAATCTCAGTCTTTGATAATTTTGTCATCATCCAATTGTTCTCGAATAGGCCCATTCAACGATGTAAAATCTCCCAATATTCTAAAAGAATTAATCAAAAAAGACCCCCGAATTCCAATTAGGAATTTGTTGGGCCCCTTAGGAACAGGCTTTCCAATTTCTAATTTTGATTTATTTTCCCATTTAATAACCCATAATCAGATCTTGGTAACTAACTATTTCCAACTTGATAATTTAAAACAGATTTTTCAAATACTTAAATATTATTTACTGGATGAAAATGGTAAAATTTATAATCCCTATTCCTGCAGTAACATCATTTTGAATCCATTAAATTTGAATTGGTATTTTCTCCATTACAATTATTGTGAAGAGACATCTACAATCGTTAGTCTTGGGCAGTTTCTTTGTGAAAATGTATGTATAGCCAAAAAAGGACCCCATTTAAAATCGGGTCAAGTTCTAATTCTTCAAGTTGATTCTGTGGTAATACGATCAGCTAAGCCTTATTTGGCTACTCCAGGAGCAACTGTTCATGGACATTATGGGGAAATCATTTACGAAGGAGATACATTAGTTACATTTATATATGAAAAATCAAGATCTGGTGATATAACTCAAGG